TTCCGCAGGTACGATCTAGACGACCACATTCCTGTTCGCCCAATTGGGCTAATCAATCCAATGGCTTCGCCCGTTCCAGTCCCGTTATAGAAGGGGATCCTAAACTGGATATTCGGAGCCTATAGATCCCGCGTCGGATTGATCTGGCTCCAGCGCCACCCCCACGAAATCTTTTTCTTTGTTTCTTATATGGATGAATTCTTCTTCTATGCCAAAATTCCAAGTTTATTTCTTTCTCCAAGTCTTTTACTTTTCCCTTTTTCTAGATTTGCTTCTTGAACTTGAACGACCGGTTGTTGAGTTTTATTCCCCCATATGATCTGAGAAAGCCTCTTCTTCGTAAGAAAGCAAGGGCTAAAGCTCAGGGATGGAAGCCAAAACAAAGCGAAAGAAAACAGCATTCAAAGTGGAATGTCTAATTTTGTGGTAAGAATCGCCATTCGTAACCGCTGAAGCAGGAAGATCTGATCGCTACCCCTGAGTGAGAGGGGGTGTTTTCAGAGCAATCAAAGCAATCACGACGAACGAAAGAGGGCCGGATTCGCAAATGTGTGTTCTCGAGTTATGGATTTAACATAGTATAAATAGATTCGGCAAGAGATTGCGCGGCATAAGACTCTCTCGACCTGTTAAGCCCATACTGAAATTCCAGGACATTCATGAATCTACTCGAGCTCTTTGGCAGTATTAAGATCCCCTACCCACCTTTCATGTAAAAAGGCGACTCGCAAATGTTTATGGTTCTAAGGGCAAGTACCTCCTACTAAACGTCCTTATTGAAAACGAAAGCGACACCCCTTGCTGAAATAAGATTCAATAAAGCAGACCACTTTTTTCCTTGGGCCGTAGAGAATAAAACATCATTTCCCCCGGAAAAGAGGATAAGAATCTGATGTCGAAGAGGAATATAATTTTCCTTCAATTAATTATTGAACCAAGTAGTGGCTCTTTCCCGACTGGATGTTATCTAAATCCCTTAATTAAGGGAAGATGGAAATAATCCCTAAAAGTCTCAGTCGCAAGCAACCTAAATATGGCACATGTCGCAGGGCCACACTCGGATGACTGGTTTTGAGGAAAGGAACTATATCCTTACGTACTACGTTTTTAAGCTAGTCTGATACCCGAAGGCTCTTGTTTAGAGTAGAGGTAGGTCTCTTTTGGAAGCGTTCGCCAGTGACTAGCTCAATCGAGGATTAAAGACGTGAAAGCTGAGTTCAAAAGGAAGGTGTAAACAAACGAAACGGCGAAAAAAGCTGAGGCTTTATCTCATTCTCATATAGTGGTATTTTGAATACACTTGCTAGAGAAAATGCTATTGGCCTTTTCGGCTTAGTCACTCTCTCGTCGTTCCGATTAAAGGATTGAACAAGAAGAGTTGCTACGTATAACATAAAGAAGACTTTGAGGCCGCAGAAAGAAAGGAGGCTGCTGAGCAAGAAGCAAAGATGGCTGCGAAGAAAGAAACTGTGGAACCAGTTGCTCAGGAGCAAACCATCCATGTGCATGATGCCAGTGGCGATGAACATATCCAGCCGAAGCCAATAGCAAGAAGCACTCCGGCCATGGTCTTAGAGGCTATGGCAAAAATGGTTCCGGAGAGGTTGGAAGGAGAACAAGCAACCATTCCAATCGTTGAAGAACCATTGCCAACAAAACGAGTAGTGTTGAACTAATTGTCCAGGATGAGGCCATTGAAGCCACTAGCACGGCCAAGTCATCAACCAGTGAGGAAGAAAAGAAGTAGCAGCTCCAACTGCTGAAGATGTGGGAGATGCTGCAGAAAAGAATGATGCACAGGTTGGCGGCAACGAAGCCTCCAGGATAGATGTAGATTTGCACACAGAGAGCCCACCAGAAAATGCTGAAAACAACGTCCCTGATGACAGACAGCCTCCTGCTATAGCACCCACCGAAGGTCGAGATAGGGAACAACTATCGGTAGAGGCTGCTCCAGAGGAGGTTCAGGTTGAGGCTTCTGCCAGGGAAGCAGAACCTCAGACAGAAAAACTGCTAGCTGCTTCGGGTATTACTCTTGTTGCTCAATCAGTCACTGTGGAGCACACCGGAGCTCAGAGAAGGAAAGAATCATTAGTCCAGAGGCAGTGCAGACTGAAGTTGACGAACTCCCCACACTCAAGAGCAAAGAAAGACCCATTGTTTAGCTTCCTTCTTCTTCGGTTGCCAATGAAGAGTTCGAAGAACGCATCTCCGGAGCAATTCCTGATTTTTTTTTTTTTTTAGGCTATTACCTAGGCCCCTTTAGAAGGGAATTCGTATGTCTTTCTTTCATCCTTTCTTTCTCTTGCTAGATTTATTCCGTCGAGTTGGAAATTCTTTCTATCAGTAGTCTAGGGATTCCAATAAGTGTAAGGTAGTTCAGTTCCTCCCCTTTATTTGTCACTTGAGGATGTCAAAGCAGTGTATTCTTGAGTTGACTTGTCTTCCCCTCCGTCCAAGTCTTCGAAGCCGGTAACCATGGAGGTCGGAGAAGTCCTATCTCGAGTGACTGGTAATTGGGGTCTAGAAGCATTGGTGATTGATTCTTCTTCTCAAAGCTTGAATCCGCTCTTTCCATTCCATACTAGTGTGTTAGCAAGTGCTCCGGCTAAGGGTAAACTGTAAGAGTACGAATTGCTCTTGCTATTCTTGCTCTTTCTCCTTCTATTCATGCTTTTCCCGGGCATTGCTGTCTCACTTCACGCTAGAAAAGCACCTTCCTTCGGTGAAAGGGACGGAGCAGAGGGAGTAACTGAGAGCGAGGGGGTTCATTTCCAGCATAGCCCTATCGTCTTAATCAGGTGAACTCCTTTTTGCTTTAGTTCTTGTACCAGCTCAAGAAGCAAGGAATTTTATTTCCCGGAGCAAAGACTGATTTTGCTTTCTTGCTTGAGCGAGCTTATGCTTTTGCATCGGATAATAAGGTGTAAGTGAGTTTCTTTCCTTCTGGCTTATGATTTATATGTCCCTGATCGTAATCGTAAGTAAAGAAAAAAAGCAAGCTTATATGGATGGAGGATCTGGGTGTATAGGTGTGAAACCTTTTTTTTCTCATGCCTAAAGCTATTATTGATAGCGGGCATTTTACAGGGGGTGCGGGGGAATCCTACGCTGGCAAGGCCAATCTATCAGGCTATATAGTAGGCCAGGCAAGAAGGTTATAGGGCTAAGAGAGACTTTTCTTTCCTTGGGGTTTTAGATCCAATGCCAGTTAGAGTTCTAGTTCCATTCCCTATTGTTGTAAAGGAATGCTGCTAAGGCCTTGAGGTACTTTCTCCCATTCCTAATGCTTTCGAGCCGGTTGAAGGCCTAGTTCCAGTTTGCTTCCATGCGGTTGTCTCTGCTTTTCCTTCCCTGACCTCTTCTCTGCGGTTTGAGTTTTCGTTCCTCCACTTTACAGTAGAGCGACTTTCGTTCCAGCGTGAGAGCCAGGAGTATTCTAAGCAAGTGAGTTTAAAACACTTTCTCAAGCAGGGATAGCTGTTTGATTTCCTAAGGCAGTAGGGAATCTCTCCCAAGGTTCTAAGGTTCCCAGGATTCTAGAGAAAGGCTTAGCCTAAAGTCAAGCTATAGGCCGAGTCATGCATTTCTTTTTAGTCATAAGTGCTCCCATGCAGTTGTATAGGCTGAATTTGATTCTATTTACGACATAGGTTTCCTTCCTTACATAGCCAGTTGTTTTAGTGCTATCTAGTTGAAGAATTTCTTCAACTATTTTTCTGGGTTTTGAGTTCTAGTTGTATAAGTGGAAATCTCCTTTTTCGGTGATCCATACGATCAATCGAATGCAGTCGATAGGAGATAATGGGGTGCAGGCTAGTTATCAAGCAAGACCAGAAAGTACTATAGGCAAGCAGTTTATAGGATTCTTCTAGGGCAATGAAGTCAGTAAGCAAGGAAGTTTGAAAGCAGTTTTCAAGCCAGAAGGAGCTAGGAATAAACTAAATCAAAAGTAGGGGTTTCTTTGGGAGTTCTGTTACAGCCAAGCAAGAAACCTTTAAGCCATTTTTGAGTTCTCTTAGGAGAAAGCTTGGGAGTTCTCTTATACGCAGTGGGTGCCCTTTTAAAGCCTTTACATCAGTCCCCCGGAAAAGAAAAGTCAGCCAGCTCTCTATCTTGTTAAGCCAAAGAAAGAGTCGTTTTCTTTCCAATTGCTGCAGTCAGTCATAAGGCCAATTCCCTTCCCATCTGACAGATAAGAGAGAAACTGGCAGCACAACCAGCCCAGCTAGACTAGCCACAGTTACTACATCTTCTATCGAGGGAAGTTATTCACCGGCCTTCCCCAGCGAGAGCAGCCCGGCCAGATTGGAAACTGTCTGCGCTGATTCTTTAGCTTGATCATTAGTGTCGTAATTCCATGAGACCACTTTGAGTAGGATAGACTTTCGCATATCTGCTCCTTCAATTAATATCTGGTTTGACTTCTTACTCGTTAGTTAGGAGGGAAAGCAGCCTCGCTCAGCGCGAAATAGCTTATATATAGAATATAAGTTCCACCTCTTTTTGACTCCTAGACAAGAGTTCTCTTAGAATCCCCTTACAGAGTGGATGTATTTTGGGTGAGGCATGAAAGGAGTAGGTCCACGGTCCTGGTTGAATGAGACTGGGACGGACATCGATCTTCGCTTCTACAAGGCCTGGTCAACTCTTTTTGAGAATCCCTTTTCTCAAGGGGCGAAATCCAAGATAGATGAGATAAGAATGGAAATCAAGCAAAGAAAGGCTAAGAGCGCCCTAACTCACTACCTGACTGACTCTAATCGGACTACTTGCTGGGAGATCAAATTATAGTCAAGCTTTAGCTTACCTGCTGGACTGTCTATCCGGATTAGATCATCCAAGAGCTTAAACTAAGAGGCCAAGGAACGAACTTGCTGGCCTTACCTCAACTAAAAAAGCTAACGAGAATGCCGATTCCATACCTTAAGGCTGACTGACGCTTTCCTCTTTCCCCTCCCGAAAATGCTTTTTTCATCGCTCTGAGCTCGAATAGTTAA